AAAAAAATAAATAAGGATTCGTTATAATTATAATATATAACTATAACGTTAAATTTATGTTTAGTTATATATCCAAACAAAATCGATAACTTTCGAATAGATTAGATGAAATATCAAAAAGAGTTCAGCGTATTATTCATTAAATAGATGAAATACATGTATATCTTAATTAAAAATTTTTCAATCCTTTCATTCGTGAGGAGCTGGATGAGAAGAAACTCTCATGTCCAGTTCTGTAGTAGAGATGGAATTGTAATTGCGAAACAACCATCAACTATAACCCCAAAAGAACCAGATTCCGTAAACAACATAGAGGAAGAATGAGGGGAGTATCGTATCGAGGAACTAATATTTGTTTCGGTCGATATGCTCTTCAGGCACTTGAACCCACTTGGATCACATCGAGACAAATAGAAGCAGGGCGCCGAGCAATGACACGAAATGCCCGCCGTGGTGGAAAAATATGGGTACGTATATTTCCAGACAAACCCGTTACAGTAAGACCCGCGGAAACACGTATGGGGTCAGGTAAAGGATCGCCCGAATATTGGGTAGCTGTTGTTAAACCCGGTAGAATACTTTATGAAATGGGTGGAGTAGCCGAAAATATAGCCAGAAAAGCTATTTCGATAGCAGCGTCCAAACTACCTATACGAACTCAATTCATTATTTCGTGATAGAAATGTATAACCACAAGAAATGAAGTCTTGGAATAAAAACGCAATTGCAGGTTTCTTTTTTTTTACAAATAATATTTCTTTTTTTCTTACTTAGCCCCTTTTCTTTTGCATTGAAAGAACAGATAACAAAACGATATGATTCAACCCCAAACCTATTTGAATGTAGCGGACAACAGCGGGGCCCGAGAATTGATGTGTATTCGAATCCTAGGAGCTAGTAATCGCCGATATGCTCATATTGGTGATGTTATTGTTGCTGTGATCAAAGAAGCAATACCAAATATGCCTCTAAAAAGATCAGAAGTCATCAGAGCTGTAATTGTACGTACTTGTAACGAACTCAAACGCGATAATGGTATGATAATACGATATGATGACAATGCTGCAGTTGTCATTGATCAAGAAGGAAATCCAAAAGGAACTCGCGTTTTTGGTGCGATCGCCCGGGAATTGAGACAGTTAAATTTTACTAAAATAGTTTCATTAGCTCCTGAAGTATTATAAGATAAGACCATCAGATAGAGTTACAATAGAGTATTTGAATGAAATAATCTTAAGGGTCATTTTAATTAATAGATTGTGTCTCACGTATATACCTTTCACTTTAATAATTAAAATTCATAAAAGATCATGTTTATTATATCAAAATTTTGAGGAACCAATAATTTTAATTCATTATGGGTAGGGACACTATTGCTGACATAATAACCTCTATACGAAATGCTGACATGCATAGAAAAGGAATGGTTCGCATATCATCTACTAACATCACTGAAAGCATTGTAAAAATACTTGTACGAGAAGGTTTTATAGAAAACGTGAGAAAACACCGGGAAAACAACAAAGATTTTTTGGTTTTAACCCTACAACATAGAAGGAATAGGAAAGAACCATCTAAAACTATTTTAAATTTAAAACGGATTAGTCGACCCGGTCTACGAATCTATTCTAATTATCAAAGAATTCCTAGAATTTTAGGCGGTATAGGGATTATAATTATTTCTACTTCTCGAGGTATAATGACAGACCGAGAGGCTCGATTAGAAAGAATCGGCGGAGAAATCTTGTGTTATATATGGTAATCCTTCTACTATCCGAATTAGATCTGAACTTTCCTATTTGTGAAAAAAAAAGAGAAAGGACGGGTTATCTAATATCACTCCTCCTCCATTAGTTGATACTTCAAGGGGGTTTTACCTGGAATGAAAGAACAAAAATGGGTTCATGAAGGTTTAATTACTGAATCACTTCCTAACGGAATGTTCCGGGTTCGTTTAGATAATGAAGATCTGATTCTAGGTTATGTTTCAGGAAGGATCCGACGTAGTTTTATACGGATACTACCAGGAGATAGAGTCAAAATTGAAGTAAGTCGTTATGATTCAACCCGAGGGCGTATAATTTATAGACTCCGCAACAAGAATTCGAACGATTAGGTGGTTTTTCACTTTTACATTACATTTATGTTACATTTATGGGGATACAATTCTAGATTCAAAATTTCAAGAAACTTAGTTTCTTCCAAAAAGTGGATTCGGAATTAAGTTTAAGTTAAGGAATGACAAATATGAAAATAAGGGCCTCCGTTCGTAAAATTTGTGAAAAATGTCGACTGATCCGTAGGCGGGGACGAATTATCGTAATCTGTTCTAACCCAAGACATAAACAAAGACAAGGATAATTTTTCTAAAAGGAACTCTCTTTAAAGAACCCCCGATAAAAAAAAAAATCCGTTTTAACATGAAATGGATATATCCATATATCTCTGACTCATATTATAAAATATGGCAAAACCCATACCAAGAATTGGTTCACGTAGG